AAGAAATAAAAAAAAGTCTAGTCTTTCTCAGTATCTATCTATAAAGATAGTAAGAGCTCATTCCATTGATTGAAATAGAAAATTTCGGAAGAATTTTAGGTTAGAAGAAATTTCCAATCATCGGAATCCCTTTCTTTTCGAAATACAAACACGGGAATCACTGAAATATCTCTTTGAGAGAAAGAGTATGATTCATATCATAGATAACTCCATTGGAGTCCAATGGGATTCGAAATTCAGAGATTTTGATTTTAAATAGTTCAAAACGCGTTGCAGAACGATCTATAAAACAATTGATACGGTTTGATTCCTCAACTCAATTAGTAGTACTTCTAGAGCCCACTTCTTCCCCACACTACGAGTGAAAGGGAAAATGTAAAGACTACCATTAAAGCAGCCCAAGCGAGACTTACTATATCCATGTGAATTATGTCCCCTATCTCTATAAATACGAAGGAATTTTTCCATTATTCCTCCCTAATAATAGTGGAATCCATGGCGCAGAGTCAAAAAGGGATTCTGACCGAACACTATCGAGAAACCAATCCAATAAATCGATTATGATTTCGAATCGGGAAAGATTAAACACAAGCAAAATACGTAGTAAGATCCGAAGGGAATGGGAACATGTAGGAATAAGAATAATAAGGCCTATTCTTTTTTTGTTTTGTTGACCTTAGTAAGTAAAAACAGACAAGGGAGAAATCACGAAAAACCAGAAATCTCTATCTATTACAGACCTCTATTTCCCCATTTGATCCGGTACCCCCCTTCCCCATTATCGCTCTGAAAGAGGGGGCTTGTCTAGGGGTTGCCGCAAAGAAATTCTTTCTGTTTGCCCCTTTTTCTATAAAATAGAAAAGTCAATTATCAATCCAATTTAATATTGGTTGAATACCTGAGCACTCGGAGATTCTCGCGAGTCCGTCGTATATTGCACCTCCTTCCAAAACTCTTAATTGAATCAGATTTCCTATTCAGGCTCTACAATCTGATTCAAGATCCAGTCATTAGACACTCCCTTAGTAATATAAGGGAATCGTGAAGTCTTGATAGACCCTCTACCAGTAGATTCGAATATTTCCTTGAATCCTAGATGCGAACGAGCATTCACACTCTTTTTGTTTAGAAAACCCTCAGACCACATGCTTAGAATCAACAAAGCATTAACAGTCTGTTTCCTCTGCTTCTAACGGGGAAGAATTCTGCGAGTTCTATAAGCGGAACCGAAGAGAAGAAGAGATTTCGGGTTTTTTTGTTGATCAGGCGACACCCGGATTTGAACTGGGGAAAAAGGATTTGCAGTCCCCCGCCTTACCACTCGGCCATGCCGCCAAAATAATACAAAATAGATGAAAATTTTCCCAGATTGCTGAAGTTTTATTGTACTTGGATTTTGACTCCTGTTTTCCTTAATCCTTTTCCTAAAAGAAACACCCTTTTTGGATTTTATCCATCCCTTCGATTGATTGTATAGTATTGGAAAATCCACAATGCTAAAAACATTCTCTGGCTTTTCTATTGAGAAATCAAATGTGGATTTTCAGCCGACAAACTTGAACCATTAACTATTGACTGCTTAGTTCGAATTAATGACGATTCTGGGATTTGAATCGCAAATTGTGTTTTCCTAATGACATAAGAAAATACAAATTGAGACAGAACTAATCAGTATTTATTTTTTCAATCAAAAAATCCTTCTCAATTTCAATTATAACAAAACATATCAGTATATGTAAACCCCAGAACATAAATTGTTACACAGATATCTATTATTTAGATATATTGTCTATAGGTAATTATCACAAAATTATCCTACTTCACTTCAATTTTGCATTAAATAGAAATTCTCTTTTGATAGAACACGACCCGGACTGTCCCGAATAGAACCAGCAATAAAAGAGAAGTCGGATATTATAGCTATCCGCATACGTGTTTAATAAGTGCAACCTTTCTTATACACTTCAAATCATATTCTATTCAAAAATCAGTAAAGTAAAGTAGAAATATTTCTCTTCTCTGCGAATCGTTTTTTTTTGAATAACGAAATCTCTAACATAAAGACGGTTAAGTGCTAAAAAAATGGATCCTATGTTATTTCTGATTTTTCTGTCTTTGTATTTATCTCCCAAATACCGAATCCTTTTATTTTTCTCAAATTCGAATATGTAATATCATAATAATGGTATAATTGAAATCCTTTTTGTTTTGCTATTATATACAAAACCTTATGACTTTAACTTTAATAAGTCTAAGTGACAGAATTCTGTTTCTAGGACTGTTTTATCAATTCCTTTCTATTTTGATCTGTTGCAACTTCCAATTTAAGTAGAAAATTCTCTTTATTCCTCCGTTCAAACGTAGTTCATACATTTCATTCCAAATATGGAGTTGGATAAAATTTCATGTGATTCAGTAAACAGAATAGAAATTCCATCAGTGCTAGATCATCGATCTAATTCGATGAAGAATGTACTTAATAGTAGAATGGGATTTTTTG